GAACTAAGAATAATATGCTTACAGGCAAGCCAGCGCCTCTCCTATAAGCGCTGGCTTGCCTTGAGACAAGTATATGCCACCTTAGCATCTTCAGTGCTATGCTCTCAGGTTAAGCTATCAATGCAATTTAAAAGTTAAGTAGGAAGAAAATTAAAACTGAAAATAATATTATAAAAAGGAAAAAGTTAAAAGATTTAATTTGGATCTTTTGGTTTGCTTGTGACATTGAAGATGAAATTAGGTATGAGCCCTGTCCTCCTAGAATTTCTAATCATCCTAGGTCGATAGATTTCATTAGGTTTGTTCCTAAAATTATGGAAACTTTAGTAAGAGGCTGGGCTGAAATTGGGGCTAGAAATCATATTGTAGAAAAGAAAAATTTTACTTTGTTAGTGGATCTTGTGTTAAAGGTGGTGTTTCATGTAGTAAAGGCTACAAATAGACCTAAAAGAATTACAGCTATAGTTAGTCCTTTAAGTGCTAATGGTAAAATAAATACAGTGGGACTAAAGTCTAAAAAAATATTTTGAAGGCCAAGACCTCCAACAATAGCGGCTAAGGTTAAAATAGTAATAGCTCAGTTTACATAGGGATCTTTTTCTTGCTTAGCGTGGAATGATGAATTTTTTATATTCCCCCATAAAGAGCAAAATGATAAACGAAAGGAATATGCTGCAGTTATGCCTGTTGCTAAAAAAATTAGTAGAACTATTAGGGAATTTGTTGGGCTAATAAGTGATAGTTCTAAAATTAGATCTTTTGAATAGAATCCGCTTAAAAAGGGGGCCCCGCATAAAGAAAGGTTTGCAATGTTTATACATGTTACTGTAAGTGGGGCCTGGTTAAAAATGAGTCCGATATGCCGAATATCTTGTGTATTTGATCTATTGTGAATAATTATACCAGCACATAAAAATAAAAGGGCTTTAAAAAGGGCATGGGTGTATAGATGGAATAAAGCTAGATATGGTATACCTATGCCTAAACTTATCATTATAACTCCTAGCTGGCTTAAAGTTGAAAGAGCAATGATCTTTTTTAGGTCGTTTTCATAGTTAGCTCCAATTCCTGCCATTAGGAGAGTGATTACCGAGATAAATAATAGGATTGTTTTAAAATTAGGAATTGAATTTAAGAAGGGAAAAAATCGGATAACTAAGAAAATTCCAGCTGTAACAAGTGTTGATGAGTGTACAAGCGCTGAAACTGGAGTTGGTGCAGCTATTGCAGCGGGAAGTCAGCTAGAAAACGGAATCTGAGCCCTTTTAGTTATAGCTGCTAGGGTGATAGTGAGAGCGGTTCATCCTACAAGGTGATAGTCTCACATGGAAATAATTGATCAGTGCCCCTGAAGAACCAACAGACCAATTGAAATTAGAATTATAACGTCACCAATTCGGTTAGCCAATACGGTAATTATTCCAGCTCCTAGGGATTTTATGTTTTGATAGTAAATAACCAAGGCAAATGAGACAATCCCGAGTCCGTCTCAACCTAAGAGCAAGGCGGGAAGCCTAGGAATAAATACTAAAAGATTTATTGAGAGAACAAATAATATTACAAGTCAGGTAAATCGTTTTAAAAAGGGGTCATGTGATATATATCTTGATGAAAACATTATTACGCAACCTGAAATCAAACACACAACGTTTCTAAATCTTAACCTAATTGGGTCTAAAATGAATATGAATGCTATTGAGCACGAGCTCACCTGGATAATCCTTCACTCAAAAATAAAGTTGTATTGATTTATTGCAAATAATATTGTTACTGGGAATAAACTAATTCTGTATATAATTAGGAAAAGAGAACTAATAGATGATGCTTTTAAATTTGTAAACATGGTCAAGTAAAATAGTATTTTATCTTCAAATCCACAGGCTGATGTTTTTTCTTAAACTAACTTGACATTTATTTAGATCCATATAAAGATCAGTTCTCTTTTTAGAATTAGTAAATTTCCTGGGATTCAGTGTAATAAAAACAACTTAAATCCTGGGGTTTTAAATTGGCTGAAAGGCTTAATAAACTTAGGACTACCACCATGATGAATAGAAGTAAAAAGGTATATGCTATATAGAGCAGCTAAAAATCTTATGAGTCCTAGGGAAATTAAATAATATCTAGATCTAAAAATCATAGATGGAAAGATTATAATTTCTCCTAAAAGATTAATACTTGGGGGTGCTGCTATGTTTATTACTGAAAATAGGAACCATCACATAGCTAATATGGGGAGAAGTATTAGTATCCCCTTTCTCAAAAATAATCTACGAGTATGGGTTTTTTCATATGTGTAATTAGCAAGAGCAAAAAGTGCTGAGGAACAAAATCCGTGGGAAAGCATTAAAACTAAGGCTCCTCCTCATCCCCAAGATGAATTTGAGAATACCCCAGCAAGTATTAGAGATATATGTCCAATTGAAGAATATGCAATTAGGGACTTTAGATCGATCTGACGAAAACAAATGATGCTAGTAAGAACTCCTCCTCAAATAGCTAGAGAAAAAATTAGAACGCAGGCTTCTGATGTAATAAAGTTGAAATATTGATAGAGACGAAGCATTCCATATCCTCCTAGCTTTAGTAAAATAGCTGCAAGAACTATAGATCCTGCTACTGGGGCTTCAACATGGGCTTTAGGAAGTCAGAGATGTACTGTAAATATTGGTAATTTTACTAAAAAAGCTGAAAATACTAAAAAGGTTAAAAAATTTCATCTTCATAAATTTGTGGTTTCCAGGGCGTGAAGTCGAATGGAATTAATTATTAATATTTCCCTAGATCCTAATTTTTGGTTTGCTCAAAGAATTGTAAATAATAAAGGTAAAGATGCGGCGACTGTGTAAACTATTATATATATACCAGCTTGCAGTCGTTCGGGTTGGTATCCTCAACCTAAAATTAGTATAAGAGTTGGGATTAAGGAGGCTTCAAATAAGAAGTAAAATAGCAGACTTCTAGATGAAATAAAAGTTGAAATTAAGATAAGATTTAAGAAAAGTAAAATTTTTGAGAACATTGAGTAGTTGTTTTTTCTTGTCTTGACTCCTTGTTGTCTTGCCAATATTATTATTAAGGAAATTCAGAATGTTAGGGAGATTAATGCTGTTGATATAGAATCATAACTGGTTAAAATACTTGTAGATTCATAAGTAAAGAAGGGTGTGAATAGGTGAATTGTAGAAATCAATCTAGCAATAGCTAAAGATCACATCTTGGTATATCATAACCATTTTTTATCTGCTAAAATTATTATAGAGAGATTTATTACGAGTAGGCCTAACATTTGTGGAGAGAGAAACTAGAAACGTAATCATTTCCTTCAGCTCGAATAATAGCTACTAGGATCGCTAATCCCAGGCTAGCTTCACATGCTCCAAGTGTAATTAAGATTAATGATGTCTGTCCACTAAAAGTTACATTAGAGGATATACAAAATATTATGATAAATAGGTTTATTGTGATAGCTTCTAGTCTTAACAAAATACTCAAAAGATGTTTATATTGTATTGATAGGGCTAATAAAGCTATTAATACTCCAAGGGTCCTTAATATTCTCAGGTAAAATATTCTCATTTCTTGTGGATATAAGGCAATAATAGCTTAAAAAGAGCATTGGTCTTGTAAGCCAAAGATGAATGGATTAAATTTCTTATTGCTTTTAAGTCACCAAGTGAATTGAACACTTTTGGTTTGTTTTCAAGACAAACTGTCCCCAGGAGGCAACTATATGGGTTTTAATAGTCTAAAATCTTATCTCATAATATTTGAATAAGAGGGTTGGCAATAAAATATAAAAAATATAAAACAGTAAAGACCTGACCAATTTGTTCGTAAGGAGCTTCTACGGGGCATCTACCAATTCAAGTTAAAATAAGGAAGATTCCAACATAGAATCAGAACAAAATCTGATTTAACGGGTAAAAGGCCATTGATCGAAATTTAGCCATATGGCTGAATGGTAAAATAAATAAAACAAGAATTGAACCAACTAATCCAATAACACCTCCTAGTTTGTTAGGAATTGAGCGGAGAATAGCATAGGCAAACAGAAAATATCACTCTGGTTGGATATGGACGGGTGTTACTAAGGGATTTGCCGGAATAAAGTTTTCAGGATCTGTTAATAATTGAGGAGTAAATAGGGCTAGTATAGATAATAAAAATATTACTATTAGAAATCCGACTAAATCTTTAAAGGTGTAATATGAATGAAATGGAATTTTTTCCCCATCTCTGTTTAATCCTAGAGGATTATTCGAGCCTGTTTCATGTAGAAATAGTATGTGAAGAATGGCTAAAGCAGCAGTTGCAAATGGAAGAAGAAAATGAAGAGCAAAGAATCGAGTTAGTGTTGCATTATCTACGGCAAAGCCACCTCATACTCATTCTACTAATATTTTTCCAATATAAGGAACAGCTGATAAAAGATTGGTAATTACAGTTGCTCCTCAAAAAGATATCTGCCCTCAGGGAAGAACATAACCTAGAAATGCCGTTCCTATTGTAAGAAAAAGCAAGATTACTCCAATATTTCATGTATGAAGATAAAGATATGATCCATAGTAAATACCACGACCAATATGAAGGTAAATGCAAATGAAAAATCAGGAGGCTCCGTTGGCGTGAAGAGCTCGGAGAAGTCATCCGTATGTCACATCACGACTGATATGGATAACAGATCTAAATGCAAGATCAACATGGGCTGTGTAGTGCATTGATAAGAATAAACCAGTAACAATTTGGATGACTAAACATAAGCCTAATAGAGATCCAAAGTTTCATCAGATAGATAAATTAGATGGTGCTGGTAGGTCTACAAATGCTCCATTTACGATTTTTAAAATTGGATGAATTTTTCGAATGGGTCTTCGCATTTTATATTTTATTTGTTAAATGGACGGAGAGATGCATGTTGATAATAGCAAATTTTTACAACAACGATGAGATTAATCAAAAGAATAACAGCTAAGCCAATTAAAATTGAGATTATATGAGGTGAAACTATTTCGATTCCGTAAGTCTTTAGAAATTTTAAATTTTGAAAGGTAGAGTAATGACTAACAGAAGAAAGATCGATTAAGGGAGAAAAGTAGAAAATTAAGCATGTAGGAAACAAGGCTAGAAAAAAGAAGATTATGGGAGAGCCTCTGCCAAATAATACATTTGGGGATAAAGCTGCGACATATGCAAATATAACTAAAAGGCCACCTACATAAATTAAGAATAAGATATAGCCATACCAAGAGGATAGGAGCATAGCTCTAATAGTACATATTAATAGGGTTGAAATTATAACTATTAACCCAAGTCTCAAAGGTTGGGTTATTAAAGGAAGTATTAAAAAACTTGATATAGTTATCCTAAGCAACATTAGTATACTCACTCGAAATGTAGGATTGTGCCACCTAATTTCTAGCTTCCAATGCTAGTGTTTTATATTAAACTACAATTCCGGTACAATTGTTCTAAAGAAAGAATACTAATAATAGAAAGAACAGGCAATTATGGTAATAACCAAAAGAAAAGATAATGAGGCTGGTAAGAATCCCTTTCAGGTAAGTCCTATTAGCAAGTCATAACGGAATCGAGGGTATCTAGCTCGAACTCAAATAAATGCAAAAGCGAAAAATAGGATCTTTAATATAAAAGCTAAATCTCTATGAACAAAAAATATAGAGCTTCCGCCAAAGAACAACAGAGAAGTAAATAATCTTATAACAAGAATATTAGCATATTCTGCTAGAAAAATTAGGGCAAAGCCAGCGGCACCATATTCGATATTAAAACCAGATACTAACTCAGATTCCCCTTCAGCAAAGTCAAATGGTGCACGGTTAGTTTCTGCAACACAGGTAACAAATCAGATTGATGAGACTGGAATTATTATTAAACTTAATCAAATTATTTCTTGGGATTCCTTAATTTCAATAAAATTAAAACTGCCCACAAGGAATAAAGGGAAAAGAAGAATCAGAGCTATACTAATTTCATAGGAAATTGTTTGAGCAATAGCTCGCAGCCTCCCTAATAAGGCATATTTAGAATTTGAAGCTCAACCAGCTAAAAGTGTTCCATAAACATTTATGCCCGAGACACAAAGAAAAAATAAAATGCCTCACTTAAAGTAAGAACAGGAATAGAGACTTGGATACAATTGTCATAGCAATAAAGCCAGAATAAAACTAAAAATAGGAGCTGCAAAATACGGAGAATAGTTTGCTATTGTAGGCTTAGCAATTTCTTTTGTTAACAATTTAGCTGCATCTGCGATTGGCTGAGGCAAGCCAGCGAGGCCTACTTTATTTGGACCTTTACGAATCTGAATATATCTAAGGCCTTTTCGTTCTAAAAGAGTAAAAAAAGCGACTGCCAACAAAATACAAATGTAGGAAAATAATGTAGAAATAATTGATAAATACATTATAAAGAAAAGAAATTTCATCTTTATATTTAGGGCTTAAACCTAATGCACTTCGTCTGCCACCTTTATTTTATCAAATAAAGGATTTTCACCTATATCTATTGATCCTAAGTCAATTGCATTATCTTTGCTAATCTGATCTCTATTTATTTTATTAATTAAATTTTATATTATATTTTGTCCTATTGTATAATAATATTATAATGGACTGGTCCTTTCGTACTAAGTCTATTTTAGGAATTAAAGATAGAAACTGACCTGGCTCACGCCGGTCTGAACTCAGATCACGTAGAATTTTAATGGTCGAACAGACCAACCTTTGAAGACTGCTGCATCTTCGGGATATTCTGGTCCAACATCGAGGTCACAAACCTTTTTTTCGATTAGAGCTCTCAAAAAAGATAATGCTGTTATCCCTACGGTAACTAATTTCGTTAATCAGCAAAATTCTGGATCAGTATTTGTATATTTTTCAAATAACAGGAAGCTTTTTCTGTTCCTCAGTCGCCCCAACCAAAATGTTTAGCAGCTAATTTTTTATTAATATATAAGGTAAATCTACTAATTTATTTTAAGCTCGATAGGGTCTTCTTGTCTTTTAATATTATTCAGGCTTCTTCACCTAAAGATAAATTTCTTAAAAATCATGAAGAGACAGGAATATTCTCGTCAAACCATTCATACTAGCCTTCAATTATAAGGCAAATGATTATGCTACCTTTGCACGGTCAGAGTACCGCGGCCGTTAAAAAATTTCACCGGGCAGGTCCGACTCCCCATTTTTGATAGGCGGAGAGCGATGTTTTTGATAAACAGGCGGAATATATTTTTGCCGAGTTCCTTTTCATGATTTAATAACTTAACATTAAAGATTTAACTCTAGTAATACATTATTATTTAGTTCATATAAGATTGTAAATACTCATTCTAACATAAATATAGTTTATTTTATAGTTTAAAAGTTATCTTCAATAAGTTAAAAACAAATGTATCTTATTCTTAGGAATCTAATAAATTGTAACAAACTCGTGAATATTAGCTATTTTCAAGCCTAAATTTCAATTTGAAGAGGTATGTCGACATTAAAATCTATCTTCGAGCTTATCCTCGAAGATTTAACAAAACTAAACTTTATTTGATAATTTATAATTATCAAAAAAAATTAGGTTTAAACACTTCTATGTATTTATTGAAGAACTAGCTATCATCTAATTCGAATAAAATTTCATTTCTATCCTGGGTTCTAAAAAGATTTTTGCCACAATCAATTCTTAGTTTCTAAAAAATGACGACCAAAGGATAGCTCATTAGATTTCGAGAAATTTTATATAAAATTTAAATCTAGTTAGACCATGATACAAAAGGTACAAAATTTACTTCTTTCTTTATTTTAATTTCATCTTTTCCTTCTCAGTACTTATATATTACACATAATTTTATTAAATTTTAATCACTTTTACTAAATTTAAAAATGTTTTATCATTAATATTAGCAAATATTGAGTATGTATATATGTTTCAACTTAAAAACAACTCATAGATTAAGTATATTCTCAGTGTAAGTGAGATGTATTAAATTATACTATGTTTTTCATCTAGGGACAATTTCCATTACCCCTGCTATGTTACGACTTATCTCATTTTTCAACGAGAGCGACGGGCGATGTGTGCACGTTTCAGAGCCTTATTCAAACTGTTTTTATAGTCTATTTTACTTTCAAGTCCTCCTTCATAAAACTACTTTCATTAATTTATCCGTTATTATAAGTAAATAATTGTAACCCATCCTCACCTTCTTATTAGCTGCACCTTGATCTGACGTGTTAATTTAAACTGTTTATATTGCTAACTTCTAAATTTTTGAAAGTTACCTGACGACGACGGTATACAAACTGAAGTACAAAAAGAAGGTTAGGTTTAACGCGGATTGTCGATTACGAGACAGGTTCCCCTGAAAGGTCTAAAACACCGCCAAGCCCTTTGAGTTTTAAACCTTGTATGGTTCATAGTGCTCTGGTAAGTTACTATCAAATTTATATCCAAGAATAATGGGGTATCTAATCCCAGTTTCCCTCAAGGCGATCACAGATTCAGCTTCGTTAGCTATTTTCGAATTATGTATCCATATTCAAATTCTACCTTTTTATGAATATTTAATAAGCTATTATTTATATTTACCTATAAGCCTAACTGTCTTTTTACCGTAATAATATAATTATGTCTCCTTGGTCTAACCGCGGATGCTGGCACCAAGTTAACCAGACAATAAAACTGAATTAATACAAGCTCTCACTCTTTTCTTAATCTTCAGCACTGGTGTTAGCGGGACTTTTCGTAGCATGCTATAATTAAATAATACTTAAGGCAAAATATGAATGAAGCTTTATGCTGTACTTTCATTATTTTTTCCTAAATCCTCGCCTACTTCAAGAAAAACCATGTGTATTTTCTAGTTTCCATTATATTTATAAGTCAGAGCCAAGCTTAATTTATATATTTTAAAAACTAAATAAAATTGTTTACTAAAAATAATGTATTTATCCGTAACCATGTAACTTCTTTTCTTAAGAAGGTTTCTATGGTGTAATAATCGCACGTTAGATTTTCATTCTAAAGGAATAAATTAATTTATTAGAAATAAATCTTTTGAGTATGAAGCTGTACGTTTGCCTTCCAAGCAAGAGGATTAAAAATAATTTAAAAAAGATATTACGAAGCGGTGTGAGGGCACAAAGAATTTTGATTTCTTGGGAGAGGCTCATAGCCTCCTAGTAAGGTTTTAAGTTATTATAAACTACAAGCCTTCAAAGCTTGAAATAAGGAGATGTTCTTTAAACCTTGCCCGCCATAGTTTATTCAAAACATCGACCTGCAAAATCGAGAAAGGAAATGTTTTCCTGGTGTGTTGCTTGATGGCCGAGTTTAAAGCAGTAGACTGTAGATCTATCAACGGAGTTAAATCTTCTCAAGCAAACATTGTAAAATAAGCTAAACACTAAGCTGTTGGGTTCATACCCCAGAAATGAATGACTATTCTTTTACAATTAATTTTTAAATTTAGTAGATAGTATTGATGCTAATGTGGATGTTCATCTGAATAGAGAGTAATTAATAAACAGAAAATATATGACTGGATAAGGCCAATGCCAAATTCAAAAATCGTATATAGAACCTGAATTCTTAGTAATAACAATATAGAAAAAATAGAAGACATAAATAATCTTGCAGTTAAATAATTTCCAATTAAAGTAAGCACAATATGTCCAGCTCTTATATTAGCTGTTAATCGAACAGACAAGGTGATAGGTCGAACTATAATTCTTACCGTTTCAATAACCACTAAAAAAGGATTTAAAGGTGCCGGAGCTCCTATAGGTAATAATCCAGCAACGACCGACGTCGGATTAAAAAACACAGCTGAAATAATAAGTGATAGTCATAAAGGAAGTCCTAGAGATAAGGAGACAGCTAAGTGGCTAGTTGGTCTAAAAACATAAGGAACCAATCCTCTTAAGTTTATCAAAATTAAAAATAGGAATAGTCCTGTGATAATGTTGATAAAACCTCCTATATTACCCCCAAAAGAACGGAATACCTGTGAGGATGCAGTATCCTTAAAAGTTCTCACTAGAGAAACTCATCGTGGAGACATAACCCAATATGATGATCTAAATAAAACAATTGTTAATAATGAAAAAACTCACATTAAAATGTACAAAGATATAAAAATTTGGTTGTTATCATCAAATGAAGAAAAAATATCTACTAGCATTCTTATCAATTTCATTTGTTTTCTTTAAGACCAGCAAGAGCTAGATTTCTCGCTTGAAAGAAAACTTTTCCTGATCATCAGACTAACACAGATAGGGTTAAAACAGCTACTCAAAATAAAACAAAAAGTAAAATTCAATTAAGTGGGGATAACTGTGGCATGTAAAAAGTACTAAATTTTATTAGTAACGTAGGGCTGACAACCCTATATTATAGTTTAACTAACTTTTTATTATTCTGATGCATTAACAGCTCATTCCATAAAATTTTTTAACGGAACAGCTTCAACGACAATTGGTATAAAAGAGTGGTTGGCTCCACAAATTTCAGAACACTGACCATAAAATACTCCAGGGTATTTGATAAAAAAACTAAGCTGATTGAGTCGTCCAGGTACAGCATCCACCTTTACTCCTAAAGAGGGAACAGCTCAACAATGAATTACATCTGCAGAAGTTACTAAGACTCGAATGTCAGTTTGAGTTGGTAACACTATCCGATGATCTACTTCAAGTAGACGGAAATCCCCAGGTTCTAATTCATTCCTGGGAATTATGTATGAATCAAACTCAATACTTGAAAAATCTGAATATTCATAACTTCAGTACCATTGATGCCCAATGGTTTTTACTCTTAAGCTACAGTTTCCGACTTCATCTAATAGATATAAAAGACGTAAAGAAGGCAGAGCTAAGAAAACCAAAATCACAGCCGGAACAACTGTTCAAATAGTTTCAATTTCTTGTCCTTCGACTAGCGAGCGGCACGTATATTTATTTATTATAAGAAATAACGCAGCATAACCAACTAATCTAATAATCATAATTAAAATTATTATAGCATGATCGTGAAAAAAAATCAATTCTTCCATCAGGGGAGAAGCTGCATCTTGAAATCCTAATTGTCCTCATAGACCCATATCTTTATTTTAATCTAAATTTTAAATTTAAGCAACTAATGCACCTGTTTCAGGTGCATTATGAAAGTCTGCAGGTAAAATATTATCTCACTCTAGAGCAGTCCCTAAGTGTGTTCTTCAAACTACACTTCGTTGGGAAACTAAAGCTTCTCAAACAATAACTATAAAATATAAAACGGCTACAAAAGAAATCATTGACCCGATTGAAGAAACAACATTTCATTTTGTGTAACAATCAGGATAATCAGAATATCGACGGGGTATTCCTCTTAAACCTAAAAAGTGTTGTGGAAAAAAGGTTACGTTCACTCCAATAAATATAATATAGAAATGGGCTTTAGTTCATCGAGGATGAAGTGTTACCCCGCTCAATAAAGGAAATCAATAATTAAAAGCACCAAATAATGCAAAAACAGCCCCTATAGACAAAACGTAATGGAAATGTGCTACTACATAATATGTGTCATGAAGCATAATGTCTAAAGAAGAATTAGATAATACAATACCAGTAAGTCCACCTACGGTAAACAAAAAAATAAAACCCAGAGCTCAAAGCATAGGTGTTTCATATTTAACTTTAGCCCCGTGAATTGTAGCCAGTCAACTAAACACCTTAATTCCTGTAGGAACGGCAATAATTATTGTAGCTGCTGTAAAATATGCCCGCGTATCTACGTCCATACCAACAGTAAACATATGATGAGCTCAGACGATAAACCCTAAGACACCAATAGCAAGCATAGCATAAATTATTCCGAGAGTCCCAAATGTTTCTTTTTTAGCCGAATAATGACTAACAATATGAGAAATTATGCCAAACCCAGGCAAAATTAAAATATATACTTCCGGATGACCAAAAAACCAAAATAAATGTTGATATAAAATTGGGTCACCGCCTCCTGCTGGGTCAAAAAAAGCTGTATTAAAGTTTCGATCAGTTAATAATATTGTAATAGCCCCTGCTAACACAGGTAATGAGAGAAGCAACAAAATTGCAGTAATTTTTACTGATCAAACAAATAAAGGAAGCCGCTCAAATTGCATTCCTCGCCAACGTATATTAATAATAGTGGTAATAAAATTAGCTGCACCTAAAATAGAAGAAGCACCTGCAAGGTGTAAAGAGAAAATTGCCAAATCTACCGAACCTCCTGCATGAGCCAAATTTGCAGATAAAGGAGGATAAACAGTTCAACCCGTACCTACACCACTTTCAACAGCAGCTGAAGACAGAAGTAATAAAAGAGCAGGGGGTAAAAGTCAGAATCTTATATTATTTAATCGTGGGAAAGCCATATCTGGAGCCCCCAACATCAACGGAACTAGTCAGTTTCCAAACCCACCAATTATTATAGGCATTACTAAGAAAAAAATCATAACAAAAGCATGAGCTGTTACAATTACATTATATAGTTGATCGTCACCTAATAAAGCACCTGGCTGTCCTAACTCAGCTCGAATTAATAGCCTAAGAGCCGTTCCTACTAAGCCAGATCATATACCAAATAAAATATACAATGTTCCAATATCTTTATGGTTTGTAGAGAATAACCATCGCATTTAAATTTGAATTAGAATTCTAGTTCCTAAAATTATTAAACCACCAAAAATATTTACAGCATTAATAAAAATGATTATTATATTAAAATTCCTTAAGTATTTATTACCAAATCTATATTTCTTTGTTACACCTAAAAAGATAGAAAAAAATAAACTTAGATAATAAAATAAGCTTAGTAAAGATCCCACAATTAGTAAAAAAATAATGAATAATCATGGAATTCTCACTCCCCTGGTAATAACCAATCATTTTGACACGAATCCAAGTAAAGGTGGTAAGCCTCCTAAGGAAAGTAAAAGTACTATTACCCTTATTTGTATAAAATCAGACCTCTTAAGATTATAAATATTTTTTATTCTTCCTGAGTCTCTATACCATAAACTTATAAATATAGACACAGAAATAAAAACATAAATTATCAAATAAACTTTCATTGCCCATTCTCTTCTTATAATAGCAAACACTATCCACCCTAGATGGCTAATGGAAGAATAAGCTAATAGAGCACGAATCTGCGTTTGATTAAGGCCACCTACTCCTCCTATTAGTCTTGAACCAGCCCTAATTAAACAAAGTATAATAATTAAATAACTGGATTGATTAAGGTCTAATAAACATACTATCAAGAAAAGAGGGGCCAATTTTTGTCACGTTGCTAACAAAAGACATGTAATTCAGGGCAAACCAGCCATTACACTGGGAAGTCAATAATGAAAAGGAAACAAACCCAATTTAGTACATAACCCAGCCACTAAAAAAATAAAACCCAAATTTCTAGTGGGTTGTGTTCAATTAAAAACATCCCAGGTAAATGATATTCTGAAAACTAATAATCTACCAAAAATAAGGAAACTAGAACCTAAGGCCTGAACAATAAAATATTTTACAGCAGACTCCCTTTCCGAGACACTTTTTTGATACACTAATATGGGCAAAAACCCAATTAAGTTGATTTCCAAACCAGCCCAAATAGCCAACCAATGAACAGAAGAAACCGAAAGTAAAGTACCCACTCCTATTACCATAAGAAACATATATCTAAATGGAAGTCTTGAAAACATAAGAAAAAGGATAAAATCGAATTACCCAAAACAAAGTTAGCAGCCCTGTTTCACTCCAAGTTTTCTCTTTATTGTGCTCAATCTAATGAACCTTCGTTTCACTCATGAAACAGCCCCAAAACTAAGATTACTAGAAAAATAAAAAGACCAAACATTACGCTTAAAGAAGATCTGGTCAACATACTAACCAAAATAGGAAGAAGTAGAACAATCTCCACATCAAAAATCAGAAAAATAATTGCCAAAAGAAAAAATCGCAGAGAAAAAGGAAGCCGTGCTGACTTAATTGGATCAAACCCGCACTCAAAAGGGGATCTTTTTTCCCGATCCCCAATAGCTCGCTTAGCTAGAACCCATCCTAATGTCATAACAACACACGACAGCAACAATGCAATAATTCTACTAAATAACCTTCTTAACATTTAGCACTAAAGATTCTATATGATCCTATATTAATCAACATCAATGATTTCCGTTCATCCGGCGTAGTACTCACTAACTAAATGAGTAAAGTAACTTACATTTTCCTAATTAACAGCTAGGCGCCTCTATTTTGGCTTTCATCTACATTAACCCTTATCTTATTCTAAATTAATCAATAATATAAAGGAGGACTCACACCCCCAAAGTACGGGCCGAAACCGTATGCAAACTTCTCGCTTTTTATACTGACCTAGAAGCTGTAGCAACTTATTGTCTAAATGCAAATCAGATCTTTTATAATTAAAGTACTAAGTCTATTTAATTTTCTTAGAGGCTAAAATTTGACGCCGTCTCTAGATTAAAAATCTAGCACTTATTTCCTCAGTCATCTAAGATTTAAAAATTAAATAGCTTTAACATCCTCATCAATAGATAGACAAGTATAAAAACAATCACACAACATCTACAAAATGTCAATATCAAGCTGCAGCCTCAAACCCAAAATGATGTCCGGTAGAAAAATGTTGTAACCAAACTCGCACTAAGCATACTAGCAAAAAGGTACTCCCAATCAACACATGAAGTCCATGGAATCCAGTAGCTACAAAAAAACAAGAACCGTATGCTCCATCTGCAATTGTAAAGGAAGCCTCATAATATTCTCCTGCCTGTAAAAAAGTAAAATAAATACCAAGACTCACAGTTGCAATTAAGCCCTGTAGTCCTCCGGGGTTATCTCCTTCTATTAAACTATGATGGGCCCAGGTTACTGTGACTCCAGAAGCAAGAAGAACACCCGTATTTAATAAAGGAACCTCAAATGGGTTTAATGGCACAATTCCAGCAGGAGGCCAACAAGAACCCAATTCTGTTCTCGGAGCCAATCTTCTATGAAAATATGCCCAAAAGAACGCAAAAAAGAAACACACCTCCGAAATAATAAATAAAATTATACCCCAACGAAGTCCCTTAGATACCTGTATTGTATGATGCCCCTGGAATGTAGCCTCACGAATAACATCACGTCATCATTGAACTATCGTCATGCCAATCAACACCAAGCCCAAAATTACTGTAATATACCCATATCCGTGAAACCAACCAGCTAAGCCAGATGTCAAAAACAAGGCTCCTATAGAACCGGTTAAAGGTCATGGGCTAAACTCAACTAAATGAAATGGATTTCGTTCCAT